TCTTATAGTGATTACATTTCAAAAAAAAATCTATTTTTTTTTGAAAAACAAGAATTTTTTAAGTTTAAGGAAATCATTTTTCTTTTGTGATATGGAATATTTGAACGAAAAAGGAAGTCTTTTAAAAAAGACTTCTTTCCTATCATTTAAAAATTTTTACAAATATCAATTAATTCAGCATTTGGATTCTTGGAGTTATCGTGTCATTAGTTTAGGGTTTACCTTTTTAACCATAGGCATTCTTTCTGGAGCAGTATGGGCTAATGAAGCATGGGGTTCATATTGGAATTGGGATCCTAAGGAAACTTGGGCATTTATTACTTGGACCATATTTGCAATTTATTTACATACTAGAAAAAATTCAAAATTGCAAGATCAAGTTACGAATTCGGCATTTGTAGCTTCTATAGGATTTCTCCTAATTTGGATATGCTATTTTGGGATCAATCTATTAGGAATCGGGTTCCATAGTTATGGCTTATTCCAATGAATATCTAATTGAATAAAAGAAACTGCATAAAGAATACATAAAAAATAAAGGATATATAAAAGAATCGCCAGATAAAAAATGAAATTTTGTGCGAGTTTTTGAGAACCATTTTAAGAATTCCTCTATTTAAAAGATTCTCAAAAACTTTAGATATATCTAATTACAATTCTAATTAACACTTACCTTTTTTTCATTGCACAATGAAGAATCGTGAAAATATGAAAGTCAAAGAATTCTAAGACTTTTTTTTCCAATTAATTCAATTTATTAAATCTAAAAAAAGGAATTAAATTGAATTCCTACATGATGAAAAAAAGGAATTGGAAAATGAGAACAAAATAAATAGATCATTTAGAAGGAACTCTAGAATACTCATTTAGAAGGAACTCTAGAATACATATATATATATAGTATACCACCTATACACTACCACCTATACACACCTTATTTATCCTATGAGTGAAAAGATAATTGAAGAACTCGCAAATATGGGCAAAACAAAAATTATTGTTAACCAAGGAAAATAATTCGTGATAAAGACAAGATAAGATTCTACCAGAAAAGCCCGTGCTCGGGAGAAGAATAATATATTCTCTTTTCTCGAATACGGACTTTTGTCAGTAAAGAGGAATCAAATGATTCAAGTGGAGTTTTTTGTCACATATCAATAAGAAAGACCCATGCTGCGAGTTGTTTCATGCCATAAATAAACACGGACACTCAAAAAATCCGTTGGACAAGCGGATTCACATCTTTTACAACCTACACAATCTTCGGTTCTTGGCGCAGAAGCAATTTGCTTAGCTTTACATCCGTTCCAAGGTATCATTTCCAATACATCCGTAGGGCAAGCTCGAACACATTGGGTACATCCTATACATGTATCATAAATCTTTACTGAATGTGACATTGGGTCTATAAATTCCAGTTTTGAACACAAAAAATTTTCAATCTGGTAAAATAAGAAAATGAAATAATCATATATTTTCTATTGTAGACACCAGATGAATCAATGATTTATCAAAATTTTAATAATCAATAGATTTTTTAATCTGTTTATGAGAAAGGACCAAGATACTTTGATTTCCATTTCAATAACCATGAAAGATAAGTTTACGAATTCAATTCATGTTAATTTTACTATAATGTATATAAAATTTAGATAGATTCTAAAATATAGAAAGATTCTAGTATATAGGTAGAATAATTATATAGATAGATAGAAATAGAATTAATTTGATATTGATATATTATATATCAATATATATCAATATCAAATTAATACGTTTGTTATTTTGTTATTAGGTTAGTAATAGAAGAGGTTAGTAACTATAAATCTTAATCATAAATCTATATGAAAAAAGAGAAGAAATAAAAGAAATAAGTAAATAATAATAAGAGAATTTTAGATTTTATTAATATTGAATTCTAATTCTATTATTTTATTATTCTAAATTCTAATTCTATTAGATTCTATTTAGAATATTCTAAAATTCTATAAAAGTCTTATGTTTCGATTTCTATGTGAAAATAGAAGAATTATGACTAAATCTTCAGCAAATTTGATTTCTTAATACGAATTTATTTTCAGTTACGATGAATCGACGAAACAATAGCTAGGCCAATAGTTGTTTAAACAGCAGCAATGGCTATAAAAAAGATTGAGAAAATTTGTTCTTTTAATTGTTGATTATCAAATAGATTGGAAAATGTGACGAGATTTATATTTACCGAATTCAGTATAAACTCAAGACACATAAGTGTTCTAGCCATGCTTCGGCTTGTGATCAGTCTATAGATACCGATAGAAAATAAATAAACACTTAGAAGAAATACATGTTCTAAAATTATTGATAAATTCCTCATCTCTCTCAATTAATTGAAATATGAACAAAAATGAAACCAATTAAGTTGACTAGAATAGAAGAATTAAAGAACAAAAGAATATATTCACAGTAAATTGAAAGAAGTTCTTCTTTCTTAATACTTAATATTTAATATATTAGTATATTAGATTATTTATTTATTAGTATTAGATTATTTATTATTAGATTATTGATGAGCCATAGTAATTGCACCTATCAAATATCAAAGAAATTAAAAGGATTAGATAAATGAGTTTAAAAGTAAGAGAAAAATCTGTGTATAAAAGAATCCCAATTTGTTGAACGTTACTTATGAAGAAATCCTGTTCTATAATCCTGATTTGATCTTGTAGTCCAAAAAATTCCGTACCATAACGTATTTGGGAGAGTAGTCATTCAATGAAAAAAAAAAGACTTGTACAAACCAATGAAGTGATCCTATTTCCAAAGGTCTGCAAATAGGAGAATCATTGGAATATTCTGAACCGTTCATAAACAGCACAGCAAATATGATTAATACAATACATTTATGCTTCCCACAAATAAGGAACTGCGTGGCAGATACAAAATAGGAACTCAAAAAAGAGAGAATTAAGGATATACAAACAAGAAGAACCAATACCAATAAAAAGGCAGAATCAATGGGATTGATAAGTAATACTATTCCCAGACCTCCTAATAGCCTAATAGAATAATATAATAACTGATCCCAGAAATATTACTAAAGATATTCAATATTTACAGGTAAATGATTTGTATGGGATAAGGTAATTATTAAACTTTGTCCAATGTACTTTGTGGCTCATATTTTTTTCCTTAATTCATTTTTTCATTATTTTATTAAAATGAAAAATATAAACAAAGAATAACTGAACTAAGAAAAAATAATGAAAAAATAAAAAAGAACAAGAATAATAATAAGAAATTAAATTTTAATTAAGAAATTTTTGGTTCCCGAATATTTAATTGATCCATTAATTTCTTATAACGCACTTTATTTTTCTTTGACAAATAAGTCAATAATCGTTGACGTTTTCCTAGAATTATTCGTAGACCCCTTTGTGATAAAAAATCTCTTTTGTGCAATTCTAAATGTGAAGTAAGTCTTTGTATCTTACTGGTGAAATGGAATACTTGAAATTCAACAGATCCACTATTTTCTTCTTTTTCTTCTTGTGTAATAACTGAGATGAATGAATTTTTTTTGACCATAAATGAAAATTTGTATCTTGATTTTCTGTGAATTTTATCGATCAGGAAAAATAAAATAAAAAAAAAATAATAATAAAGAATATTTATTATGGCAGTTATTTTTATCTTTTCATCTAGTATACATCAAAATTGGATTCTATTCATATACTCTTTTTTTCATTTATGTGGTTTATGTTTTTATGTTTTGTATATTTTGATTAAAATATACAAAACATATATGTATTCGCGAAATAGAACAATTTCTTTGTTCTTTTTACTTAAATAAATTCCACTCTTCCTATCCTAATGAAAGTTGATAGACTATAAAACTATAAAATCAGCATCATGTATTTTAGTATTACTACATAGTGTATATTACATAGTGTATATGTTTTTTGGCTTTCTCATCTACCAAATATGTTAGACTATATGTAGGAAATCAATTATAAATTTTTTCATTGGAATTGAATTGATTCCTAATTGTTAATACATATGTATTCTTGACATACTGAAACGACTGCTGTTATTGGCATCAAACCAATAGCGATTCATACAAGCTAAATCTTCTAATCTATAATTGGGCCAAAAAAACAATTTGAATTTAATGAAATTTTTTCTATCTGTATTAATATGTTTGTTCTCATTCAAAAATTGCCCACAGTTTCTTATTTTATTTTCATTGCAAAATCTTGTATTTCTATCCACAACATGAAAATTCCGGGAATTTAAACAAATTCGAATTCGAAATTCTCTACGACGTCTGGGGGATAGAATATTTTCAGGAACAAGTAAATCATAATTATTTTTGTCTCCACTCAAAAATATGTTGTTGTGTCGTGCAATGGATTTTTTAAACCCCCTTTTCTCAATTCTTTTTTTTGTGTATTTTTTATTTGTTTGGTACTTATTATTATCGACTGATAAAATATCCATAGTTTGATATATAATAGATTTTCCGTCCCTTCGTATAGATAGACAAATCGGTTCAATAATAAAGATTCCCTTTCTTATCAATTCTGCAAGAACTAGGTCCCTTTGAATCAACATTTCATCTAGATTTATTTCACCTCTTTGAATCGAAGATATAGCAATTTCCTTTGGATTTATCAGTCTAAGTAGGAGACAATATACCCTTATATTTTTCATTACTTTATTCTTCAAATGATCAGCCCATCTTAGTTGAAAAAGTAAATATTTTCTCAAAAAGAAATCTAGTTCCATTTCATTCTTGCTCTTATATTGTTTTTTTTTACCTTTTTTTATTTCTAAGCTTGCGTAATCTTCTTCAACAGTTTGGTTTAGTAGATTCAATACAAGATTTCTTTGGACCTGTTGTTGGTTTTCTTCCTGCGATGATTTTACGTTAATTTTTTTACTTTTTTCATTTATAGAAAAATGAAAAAAGAGTGATTTAATTGGGATGATCCAAGGTTGAATTTTATATACATCAAAAAGTAGTACAAATTCTGGGAAGAACCAAGTTTCTAGATTGGATATAGTATCATGATTGGATGCAATATCATTATCATAGAACCTTTTTTTATTCATTCCCATGCAATCAAAAAGGAAATTGCATGTTTTGCTCTCTTGATGAATTGTAGGAAAAAAAAGATCTTTTTTTTCCATTTTGCTGAAATTATTAAAATCAGTCTTAGTATTTTTCTGAATCTTGATGCCAATATGTGCATTGGTCCAAATCTCTATATTATTCTCAATATTATTTAGAAAACAAAGATGAAGAATTCTACAATCAAAATATTTTCTATCCAAATTAGTATTCCTATCAATAAGAAATCCTTTTTCTACTTTTTCTAGATAATCATTACTAGGTATACTTACCAATACATAAAATGATTCAGGTTTCGATGTATTGAAATGATATGTAATTTCTTGGTCCCCTTTTTTTTCTAATGTTGATTCAGAAATGTATAAATTAGGGAGGCTTATGTATTTATATGAGAAAATATCATATCTGTAATGTTTTTTCCATTTATCTTTGTTATTCATAAATGAATTCTCTGCATAGTCATTTTCTTTCATGGAATAAATGAATCGATATTTTTGATAGAAATCCAATTGGTTTGATTCCTTATTTTGAATTTTATCAATTCTATTTCTCCATTCTTTAGGTACTAATACTAATTGATACTTTTTTTTTTTAGATAAATCATATTGATAATAACTTTTTAACCAGTTTTTCCATTCGTTCATTACAAACGTATTAATTTGCTTATGTCTTGATTTATAATTAAATATTCCGTGTATCATATAATAGTCTTTTAAATTATCCTTAAAAAAAGGATAGCTCCCTTGATATTGAAGTACAGGTCTCAATTGATACTTATTAAGTAATTGGTTTTGTGATATTTTGTAAAAAACATATGCTTGGGATAGGGAAGATAAGTTCCAATAAGTATTGGAATTTTTATTGCTAGTCTTAGTATTATCAATATTTGAAAACAATTTTTTTATAGTCAAAAGAAAATTCATTGTATTTTGATTTCTTTCATCAATTCCTTCTTGTTCTTTATTTATTCCATTGTTGTAAATGGATTTATTAAAGATCTTTTTTGTTGATTCAAAGAAAAGTTGTGTATTGATCTTAGAAAAGCTAATGGTACATAAAAAAATATCTATGTATATTTTTTCAATGAATGATTTGATAAAGTAGTGTGATTTACGCATTAATCGGATATTTTTCCTTTTTAATATTTTCCAAATATGCTTCTGTAATCCCGATCTTTTATTATCATAAATTATAACTCTTTCTTTTTTTTTCTTGTCTTTTGCAGTTTCTTCAATTTGATTCCTGATTTGAATTGTCTTATCAGAAAGATCTTTCATTCTTCTTTCTATTAGTGAAGAATTGAACCAATGTATTGTTTTATTTATAACGGATGATTCACTAGGAATATTTGTTTTTAAATCTTTTTTATTTTCGTTTGGTTCATATACTTTTTCTTTCCTCACTTCAAATAATAAATTGAGATTTACTTTATCCAGTTTTTTCATTATTAGGTTGATAATTCGAACTATTTGGATGACTCCTTTTTTTTTTCTTTTTTGAAGTTCTTTATAAATAGGTTCAAAAAAGAAAGGTCGTTTTCGAGGAGAACCAAAGGGAAGTTCCGCTTCCATTCCCCAGACTGTTAAAAAACAAAAATTTGTTTTTTTTTCTTTTTTTTTCATTAGATCTCTATGATGAGATCGTGCCCTAGATTTTCGCCAAGGTTTTAGACAGAAAGGATAGAAAATCTTTATCTGAATACCGTCTATTAACCAAGCTTGGGGAAATTCTGTTTCTGATAATTGAACGCCGTTATAAGTGCATTTAATATGGATTTCTCTATTCCATTCCTTAAAATCCTCGTTCCACTCAGGAATTTGAAAGAATAACATACGGAAAAGATTTTTGGCTATTATTAATGAAGGCAATATAATGTATTTTCTAAGAAAAGATTGGGTTACTAACATTAAACCTCTTATTACTTGAGTAAATATAAAGGTATCCCAAGCTTCTGATATTTCTATCTGTTCATTTTTATATTCTTTTTCTTCTTTCTCCTTTTCTTCGTTTTTATCTTCATTTTCAAAATAGGAAATTTTTAATTCTAATTCTCGTTCTCTCCCCATCCAATTCCTAAAAATTAGATTCTTAATTTCGTTGATATCAAAAAACGAAAAAAAATATGTTTTGTCTAGACGATCCAAAAAAAGAGGAGAATGTACATTTACTTGAAAGAGGTTCCAAATCACTGTTTTACGTCTTTGAGCGCGCATGGATCCTTTGATTAGATTGCGACGAAAATCCGATTGTTGTGAGTAACGTATCAAAGCCACCTCTCCCTCTTCCGTTTGATCATCCTTTTTATCATTGTTACTAGTATTCTGAATACTAGAAAGAGAATTGGTATTCTGATCATTATCGTTATAAATTATCACACGTTTGGCTCT